ATAAGAATATAAGAAGACTTTGATCTATTCCATAACATACAAATTCGGAAACATACAAATTCAAATTGGAAAGTTATACAGTCAACATAATAAAAATATTATATTTGTTTTGTAGAAAAAAAATGACAAAATGGATCTTTTGCTCTGATGTTTTAAACATTACTCTATTCTTTTGTTTCTTAATAATGTTTTTGAAGAATCGAAGCCATTGATTGATTCATAGTCTCTGTCCTTCCTCTAATTAACTCTTACGATACGAAGCAAGAAGAAAAGAGTAATCTCTGGATACTACAATATTCTATGGATTTCTACGCATGAGATATCCTCCAAATTCTTTCTTTCTCTTTCTATAGTAAACTACTAATGGAACTTACTCTATAAATATAATTTGAAATTTAAATTTGTTTGAATAATTTCTCTAAGTTATAAGTTTAAGTTAATAGAAGAAGTTCTATTTGCTCAATCAATTATTCCCCTATAATCTTTTCTCTCTTTTTGTTTGTCCACAACTTCCTATCAATCTAAACAAAAGAGTTCCGGTTTGCCATCCTTCCCTTGTATTCTCTTCGTTTGTATATCTATTACAAAGAATAGGATACAAGTAATGAATTCCAGGCATCCCGCAAAACGAAAAAAAGTATAAACAAAGCAACAAAAAATTTGGCACCTTTTACCAACTTGATGTTAAGAAATCCCCGCACCTAGAAATTCATTTCGTATAATTGAACCTTTTCAAACTGTTTCTTTTTAAGAACCAAAAAAACTTGTGCCAAAATAACAAATGCAAAGAAGAATAAAAGACCTTGGACCCGTAATGGGTCTTGAAGCACTACTTCTGCATCTCCCTGACCAAAGCCTCCCACATTGGGATTGCTTGTTAATGGTTGATCAAGCTTGATGGATTCACCCTCTGAAACAAGAAGTTCTGGTCCTGGAGGTACAATATCAACTACTTGATGTCCATCCGATGGATCAACAACGGTTATTTCATATCCACCCTTTTCTTTACGTACTATTCTACTTACTACACCTGCTGATGTAGCATTATAGACTGTATTGTTACTTTTGCTACCATCAGGATAAATCTGACCCCTTCCTCTGTTCCCACCTACATATATGGGATATTTTAAGAAGTGAACATCTTTCTTCGTAGCAGGGTCGGGGGAAAGAATGGGAAAGATGATTTCACTATATTTCTGACCAGGAACAGGACCTATCACAATAATATTTCTTTTATTAGGACGATAACTCTGAAAAGACAAATTTCCAATCTTTTCTTTCAATTCGGGAGAAATACGATCAGGGGGGGCTAATTCGAATCCGTCGGGTAAAATGAGAACAGCCCCTACATTCAAACCCCCCTTTTTACCATTAGCAAGAACTTGTTTCAGTTGCTTATCATAAGGAATTCGGACAACCGCTTCAAATACAGTATCAGGGAGCACAGCTTGCGGAACTTCAATATCCACGGGTTTATTAGCTAAATGACAATTGGCACATACAATTCGTCCCGTTGCTTCTCGCGGGTTTTCATAACCCTGCTGCGCAAAAACGGGATATGCATTTGAAATGGATGACCGAGTTATTACATATATCATGATCGATACAGAAATGGATCGAGTCATCCCTTCCTTTACCCAAGAAAAAGCATTTTTATTTTGCATGTCCAATCATTAATTTCGGAGTTTCTACAATAAATTAGATAGGTAACTAGTATAGTTACCTATACACGAGTCTGGCATTGTACTAGAATAATTGTACTGGAATATACGATGAATACCTTGAGCAGATGAAAGTATAAGGAATTAAGTAAAATTTTTAATTAAATGCTTAATTTCTATTTATTTATAAAGGAAGAAGGATTCTAATTTTATTGATATGATGAGATCAAATGAGTTCTTTATTCATTCATTGAATGAAAAATTACTACAAGCGAAGGAGATACACGATTTAAATAATGAAAAATCCAATATTTAACAATTGCATCTAGAATAACTGGAAAAATGGAAACAAGACCAGATATAATCTGATTGTTATGATCCAATCCAAAATCGTTGTAAACCAAACCTATCATTAGTTCCCAACCACGGGTCGAGTGAAATCCGACCCATAAATCAGTAACTAAAAGAATCGAAAAAGCTTTTATTGTGTCACTTAAGTTATAGAGGAATTCCTGAACCCAAGAATTCAGAATAACGAGTTCTTCATTACTCAGAATAAAATAACCACTTAGAATAGTGAAACAGATTATATTTGTCGAGAAATGTAAAATGATATGGAGATCATATTCATTGCATGCTTTGACCAATTGTATTGTTTCCTTGTGTATTCCTATATGAAGTTTTTGTATATGTGTTTCCGGGTACTCCTTTATCATTTCATCCAATAGGAATAGTTCTTCTAATTCTATGAATCTTTTTAGAATGTTTTTCTCTTGAATATGATTTAAAAAAGTTTCGGATTGTCTGCTATTCCACCAATAAGTAACCCAAGGTTCCAGACATTTATTAAAAGAGAAAGAGACCCACCAGGGCAAAAATACCATAGATGCAAGATAGGGAAGGGAGGCCAATGCTTTCTTTTTTTTCATTTTGATCTGTGAATTGAATTTGAATTTTTAATGAACCTGCTTCATTCGTCGACTCTATCTGATATTTCTCTGAAGCACGAGTTGTATAACAAAGTAGTGACCTCTGGATCTATCCCTTTCCTTTTTATTTGTAATATATTTCAGATATCTCAATTGGGCAAATTCAAACCAATTTAATTTTCATTTGTTCCTTTCGATGAATACTCCAAAACCCACTTTAAGTAACAAATCAAGTTTCGAGACCAAAAAACTTACATTAATTCTTTCGAAACGAAATCTTTTACTGTATAATCAGAAAAAGGGTATCAATTAAAAATTATGGGCCTAAAAAGATGAATTATGTATTACGAAATACATGTTCGGATAGGTTTGATTAATTTATATCTATAAATTAATTATTAGATTAGTTAGTTAGATTAGACTTCTAGTATAAAAGAATCAGGAAACTTGCCTTTTATTAAAAAGGGGAATTAGCAAGTTCTTTTCCTCACCTTGAGAGGATATTTATTCTTTACTTTAGTTCGAGTTCGTTTTAAAGTACTTCCATCGGTATGCGCAAAAAATAGGCTAATTCAGCAGCTTTTTGTTCAATTTCTCGTGGAGTCAAATTCTCATCAGTACGAGTCAAGGGAATGGCTCCTTGGCCCCTGATTTCCATATAAAGGACACGACGAGTATAAAGACCCTCTTTAACCTCTATTCTGATTGATTGGATATCTCTCATAAGGAACCGAAGGAAGATGCGACGATTTATTCCAGGAAATCCCCAACGAAAAATACACACTCTTCCCTCTTTTCTATCGAATCGGTCATAACCGCTACCTACATTCCACGAAATAGTGCACCACAAATAGGAGCTAATGAACAGACCCGCGATCCCATAGAAAGACATCACAACCCCTTGAGGAAAAAAAACGATTTGCTGAGATGGAAATACAGAGATCAAATTCCTACCAAGATAACTGGAAGTTCCAACCACTAAGAATCCTAGTGAACCTAAAAAAAGGATACAGGCCCAGCAAAAATTACTCGTTTTTCGAGATTCCGTTATAAGTTCTATCCATATATGTTCTGATCGCCAATTCATACTATACTGCATTCAGTTGCATTCGATTGGAATTGAGCGAATAACCCAAATAAATTTGACTTTACCTTTCTTGACCCCGAAGTAACTTTCACCAACTAGCACTATTGTTATGTGAAACATCGGGAGTAATTAGTTAGATACATTGACTTTCCATTTTTTATATTCGCTAATTCATTTTGAACCAGCTATATCCACATATACATGCATTTATACAGATATTATATATCCACATAAAAGTTCTTTCACTTGTGTGTTTGGCAAAAGCCACATATCATACCATATTACACGAAATAAATATCCGTATTATCATACAGTGTTGAAATCACTTGATAAGATTCATTACCATTGGGTCTAGACAATCTTATTTTTTTGGACATGAAGAAATAAAGAAACCATTGCAATTGCCGGAAATACTAGGCCCACTAAAGGTACAAAAATGGAGGGTAAGTTGAAATCTGTCATAGAATAGATGCCTCGATTTACTATTTCTATCTATTAATATTTCTATCTATTAAAAAGATATCCTCTTATGCTTATTTAGGATATATCTATCATAAGTAATATAAATAATATTATTATATTGTAAATAATATTATTTATAAGTGATAAATAATATCAACTATAATTCTATTAGCTATATGATTAGATAGAAACTATAATATTTAGAATATATATATATATATATTTAAATAATAAGTAATATAATAATGAATTAAGTAATATAATAATGAATATTATAATATATAATATGAATATTATAATATATAATATAAGTTAAAATAATAATTAATATTATTTTAATTTTAATTTAATATATTAAAATTAAATAAATAATTATAAATAAAAAACAAAAGAAAAAATATAATTATCCGAAACCTCTGTCTATCTACAAGGAGAACTTATGTCAACAAGGAAAACAATATATATATTGTTTCTTTTAATTACGATTACGATGAATTAAATATTTATTTTTGTTCGCTACAAATAAAATAAGCGAATCTAGTGCTATACTTTAATTTTTGGAACTGTGATTCAAAGGAAAGAAACCGTGGAGTTGAAATAACTCACTCAGAACACCTTTTAAAAGATTACGTGGTACTATTGGGTCGAATAAACCTTTTTCGAATAAATACTCAGATGTTTGTGAACCCTCGGGTACTGTCGTATTCAATGTTTGTTCAATTACTCTTTTACCCGCAAATGCAATGGTTGCATTAGGTTCAGCAATAATGATATCTCCTAACATAGCAAAACTGGCTGTTACTCCACCGGTTGTAGGATCTGTAAGAATTGCTACATAGAATAACTTTTTATCTAATTGAT